CCCCAAGAGTTGCTCAATGAATCGGTTGATTGGAATCGCGGGATGGGTAGATGTGGTAAATGATGAATCAATTTGTTTTTATACGCCTGTCACTTTATCTTTGTTAGTACCGTCTATAATGATAGATTAATCAAAAATTTTGAATATCCCCTATTTTTTGAAAAAGGAAACTTAGGTAAGTGCTTTTTTAGAAACATATATGTACAAAAAGAACATATTTCATTTAGCTCCTTCATGCCTACTATAACTAGTTATTTTGGTTTTCTACTAGCGGCTTTAACGGTAACCTCAGCTCTATTTATTGGTCTGAGCAAGATACGACTTATCTGAAATTAGTATTTGAAATGCACAATTCATAAAAAAAAATCTTTCGATAGGATTCCGTATAAATTACAAATTCTTGGTCATTGAGATTCATGGTAATTCAGATTAATATTTAGGTATATATATTACCTCCCTTTTCTCCTTTCAAATAAATTGCAATGATTGAAGTTTTTCTATTTGGAATCGTGTTAGGTCTAATTCCTGTTACTTTGGCTGGATTATTCGTAACTGCATATTTACAATATAGGCGTGGTGATCAATCGGACCTTTGATTAATTACTATCGCTTTTTTTGATTGACCTCCTACTTTCTTTAATACAAAGGAGGTCAAATTCAGATTGCGGTTCAAGTTAGTGAAGCTCTTTCAGTCTAATTTGATCTAAGAAAAATAAGGACGAAATCACGCTCTGTAGGATTTGAACCTACGACATCGGGTTTTGGAGACCCGCGTTCTACCGAACTGAACTAAGAGCGCTTTCTTATCAGAAAAGAGAAGACTGTAAAGACACTTTTTTTAACCCCAGTTTAATGATAATGAACGATTATATAATATATTATATATTGGAATCGATCTTAATTAATCCCTCGTTACTGCTAGAAGTAATAGGTAGGGATGACAGGATTTGAACCTGTGACATTTTGTACCCAAAACAAACGCGCTACCAAGCTGCGCTACATCCCTACAATTGGTCTACAGTGTCATTGTATAGAATTCCTGTTTTGTTTTCCACATCGTTATTTCCTCCATTGATATATACAATTTATATGGGCATTTCGTCTTTTTGGTCCCATTTAACATATAATAATAGTAAAAGAAAAGTCTTATATACGTATGAAATATGGAACGGAACCTGTCGTAAAAATAAATGAGTAGTTTTCGGGAATGCTCGGGAAGAGAGGAACGTTTTTTTATGTTTTAAGAAAAAATTTTATTTACTGGATAGTTGTACATTTCAATTTTAATTAGGGATTCCGTGTACAAGGTTCTTAACTGCATATGCATCTGATCATTTATGTATTACCATTTTAGATTACAATAAAAGAAGGAAGGAGATTTTTCAATGCGAGATCTAAAAACATATCTTTCCGTGGCACCGGTATTAAGTACTCTATGGTTCGGGTCTTTAGCAGGTCTATTGATAGAGATTAATCGTTTTTTCCCAGATGCATTGACATTCCCCTTTTTTTGATTCTAGTTATTGATACGGTACCAAATAACGGAGATTCGAGATACAATTAAATATTTGTGACTAATCCTTTGCCCCCTTTTTCTCTTTTTTCCCCTTTTCCTTTTAGAATAAGAGGGAGGAAAGAGAAAAAAAGAAAAGGTGTATTCAACAGCTTCGAGACTTGGGTTCAAGTTTGAATTAAATAAATTATTCAATTCAAAAATTAACTAGGGATGGAGGTAGAATAAACAGGGTGGGGCCTAGATCTACGACAAGACTCTTATACAAACAAGGTACTTAAATGTAAATGAAATACTGTGATTTGAATTTGAAATAAAGTTTAGAAATTTTTTTAGTATATTGATTGCAGCGAAAGTTTTCATAATTGGATTTCAAGTTAATAACTTCTATTTATCCTTCCTTCCTTCTTCTTCGTTTCGGATCGAAAATAGAAGAGTTGAGTAAATCAAAAATCCAAGGGGGGTTCATGGCCAAGGGAAAAGATGTCCGAATAACGGTTATTTTGGAATGTACCGGTTGTGTTCGAAACGGTGGTAATAAGGTATCAACGGGTATTTCCAGATATATTACTGAAAAGAATCGTCACAACACGCCTAATCGATTGGAATTGAGAAAATTCTGTCCATTTTGTTACAAACATATGATTCATGGGGAGATAAAGAAATAGATCGAATCGAGCACATGTATGTAACCCTTCCAAGGAAGGGTAAAAATGACATTCTATATAGAACATAGTTAAATATTATATATATATATAACATAATTAAATATAAACAAACCAAATCCTATTTATTCTAATTCATTTTAGATCCGACCGAAATAGGATTTTCGGGATAAGGAATAAACTAAACAAACCATGGATAAATCCAAGCGGCCTTTTCTTAAATCCAAGCGATCTTTATCTTTTCGTAGGCGTTTGCCCCCGATTCAATCGGGGGATCGAATTGATTATAGAAACATGAGTTTAATTAGTCGATTTATTAGCGAACAAGGAAAAATATTATCTAGACGGGTGAATAGATTGACCTTGAAACAACAACGATTAATTACTATTGCTATAAAACAAGCTCGTATTTTATCTTTGTTACCTTTTCTTAATAATGAGAAACAGTTTGAAAGAACCGAGTCGACCACCAGAACTGCGGGTCTTCGAGCCAGAAATAAATAGGCTTACTCTTTCTTCACTTGACTAAAAAAAAGTAAAATCCGAACTCAAACGCAGATTGATGTTTTGTTCGAAAAATATGAAAAATATAGATTGAATTATCGTGTCGTAAGAAAAAAAAGAATCGGGGAAGAATAAAGATTTTTTTTGAGTGTGTTCATTCAGTTTTACTATTTTTTTATCATATTTATTTTGACTTTACCCTCCCGGAGTTCATTCTCCGGGGAACTCCGTTTAAATTATTCCGGTGGATTCTTTCCAATCTACTTCTTTTATGATCTCATTGGAAATCATATAAAGACAATTTTTATTTGATATAGCTATTTGTGCAAGTATTTTACGATTAAGAAGCACCTGTTTCTTATATAGGTCGTGTATTAATCTACTATAACTATAGGATACCCCTATTTCACGAATTACTGCGTTTATTCGAGTGATCCACAAACGGCGAAAATTTCTCTTTTGCTTATCCCTATCCCGATGCGACGAAACCAAAGCTCTTATTTTCTGTTGAGTAATTGTTCGAGTAAGTCTTGAATGAGCCCCTCGAAAGCTTGATGCAAATAAACGAATTTTTGTTCTACGTCTCCGAGCTATATTTCCCCGTCTAATTCTGGTCATTGAATAAATGAAACTTTGACGAATAACTAATAGATTTCCTTTCTTTCAGTTATTCTTTTTCCCTTTCCTAGTCTATTAATAACAAAGCTTTTTTCCAATATATAAACTAAAAATTCCAATGACTTTGGCTACTATAACCTTCCCGACCGCTATTTTTCTTTTTTCTAGACATTTCACTTCGAAATAAGAAATTTCATTTTACTAGGTATCAAAATATAATAAATAAAAAATATAAATGGATAAAGAAATAGTGGCTTCCTTCGTTTATATGGTTACTTCTTAAACGGTGAGGTTTTCTCTATACACCGGAGCCTTTACTTCATTTAATCAATGTTATTGGTAACTTGTATAGTTCACATTCTTTGGCTCTACCCATGAATTATCCAGTAATAGGTCTTTCACGATTAGATCTACTTACACAGTAACGGTATTTAATTATGAAAGTTGGCTGGGTAGCTAACCCTGTTAGTCCGTTCTTGCAAGAGGGGCCTAAGTTTTATGTTTTTATTTTTAAGTAGGATTTTCTCCGCTTAATGGATAACCATTTGCTACCAATGGAGAATTGCTTCTCATCTTAAATTGAGGTGATTGGATTTGCACCAATGGAAACCATAAATTTCATACACAATAGAATGAATGGATAGATTCTTTTTTTTATACTGAATTGAACGGACTTGTTTTTCTATTCTATCCTATTCCCCGGTACTGATCATTGATACTAGAAAAGGTTTTCTTTCTTTTATCCCAGCTCATGATCTGAACGAGTCGCACATACACCCTAGTACATGTTCCTCGACGCTGAGGGCATCCCCGAAGCGCGGGGGATTTTGTGACATTTCTGATTGGCTGTCTTGTATTTCTAATAAGTTGTTTAATAGTTGGCATGTTGAATCATATCATATAAATAATGGGCTGGTTTAGATCGATCCTAACCTGATAATTTTTAATTACTTCTATTTAATTTTATAGTAAATAGTAAATTCAGCAAAAATATAAAATAGGAACTCGAGAATTTGCGCGAAAAAAATCCGGGCTTTTCACTCAACCACCGCTACAACATCAACAATTCCATAAGCTTGGGCTTCTGTTGCTGACATAAAAACATCTCTTTCCATGTCTTCCGAGACAACCCATAAGGGTTTGTCCGTTCTTTGTACATAAACCCTTGTGAGGGTTTCACGCAGTTTTAGCAGCTCTTCCGCTTCCAGGATAAATTCTCCCGTTTGTGCCTCATAAAAAGAACTAGCAGGTTGATGAATCATTACCCTGATGGTATAACAAAAGAGGGGTTCCTCTATTTTGCATGATGAATAGAAAAGAAAGATAAAGAATAAAAAGAAAAAAAAGATAGAATTGAACAACCACAACCGTACGGGCATCTTTTATGCATTGCATACGGCTCTATAATAAAATTGACCTTTACCTTCCATCAAAGAAAAAAATAGGATCTATCAAACCCAGATCGGTAAATGATCAAATTACCACCCTTCCTTTCGTAGGAGTTCAAAAATACTATGATGGTTCCGTTGCTTTATATATATTTATTATTAATATTATTTGGTTTGTCTGTGTTTCAGCAATCCCAAAGTTGCTTTTTGTAAAATTAAGGAAAAAAATAATCTTTTTTTTTTCGAACTCTTTCAGAATACAACTAAGCCCCTGGTGTGAAAATAAAAAAGTTTGTGACGCTGAACTGGAAT